AAAATAAAAAAAAAATATATATATATTTTTTTTTTTTTTAATATAGAAAGCCGTATTCAATAAAAGTTGTACATACGGTTTGAAGGGAGATTTTTAATACTTTCGATTGATTTAATCTACCCTACAATATGGAGTAAAAAAGCCAAAATAAACTATTTAGTTTTTTTATTTTAATAAATTATTTAATTATTTTTTAATATTATGTCACGTCGCAGTACTGTAGAAAAAAAAACGGCAAAATCTGATCCAATTTATCGTAATCGATTAGTAAATATGATGGTTAATCGAATTATTAAAAATGGAAAAAAATCATTAGCTTACCGAATTCTCTATAAAGCAATGAGAGATATTAAACAAAAAACAAAGAAAAATCCACTATCAGTTTTACGTCAAGCTATACGTAGAGTAACTCCTAATGTAACAGTGAAAGCAAGACGTTTAGGTGGATCCACCTATCAAGTACCAATTGAAATAAGATCTGCAGAAGGAAAAGCTCTTGCTATTCGTTGGTTATTAGGAGCATCTAGAAAACGTTTAGGTCGAAATATGGCTTTCAAATTAAGTTACGAATTGATAGATGCTGCTAGAGATAATGGCGACGCAATACGCAAAAAAGAAGAAACTCATAGAATGGCTGAAGCTAATAGAGCTTTTGCTCATTTTCGTTGATTTTTTATAAGAATAAAATAAGAATAAAAAAAGATGTAGTTTTTTGGAAAATAAAAAAAAAATATATATATACATAAAATTTTTTTTTTTAATTTAAATAATTAATATGTTGTAAATAAGTTATTAGTAAAAATTATAGTAATTTTTACTAATAACTTATTTACAACATATACAAATACTAGAATTTTTTTACATATCGAGAAAATTTTTATGGACTTAAAATTTGATCTTTCTTTTTTTTATGGAAGTAGTATTTTGCCTGAAGGCATTATTATTTTTTCCTTAATAATTATTTTAATATTAGATTTAATTTTAGAAATAAAAAATAAATATTTATTATTTTATTATATTTCTTTATTAAGTTTATCATTAAGTATTATTGTTTTACTTTTCCAATTACAAAAAGAATCCACTATTAATTTTTCAGGTAATTTTCAAGACGATAACTTTAATAGAATATTTCAAATTTTTCTAGCTTTATGTTCAATATTATGTATTCCTTTATCTATCGATTTTATTAAAAGTACAAAATTATCAATAACAGAATTTCTTATTTTTGTATTAACAGCGACTATAGGAGGAATGTTTTTATGTAGCGCTAACGATCTAATTACTATTTTTGTATCTCTAGAATGTTTAAGTTTATGTTCATATTTATTATCTGGTTATACTAAAAAAGACATTCGATCTAACGAAGCTGTTATGAAATATTTACTTATAGGTGGAACAAGTTCATCTATTTTAATTTATGGTTTTTCTTGGTTATATGGCTTATCAGCAGGAGAATTTCAACTTCAAAAAATAGCGAATGGACTTATAGATACAGAAATGTATAATTCTTCGGGAACTTTGCTTGGACTTATATTTATCATTGCAGGAATTGGATTTAAACTTTCTTTAGTACCTTTTCATCAATGGACTCCCGATGTATACGAAGGAGTGTGATTCGTTTTCTATAAATAAAAAAACATAATTTTTTATTGTGTTTATAATATTTATAAATATTTTATAGACATACAAAATAACAAAAAATTATTATTTTCACTCAAAATAAAACATAACTTTTATTAATATTAAATAATTTTTTTAATAAATTTAAATTAAATCTAGAATAAAACAAAGTTAAAATAATAAAAAAAAATAAGTTGATTATTAGGGGTAATTTGGAAAAAAAAATGGTAGAATGATATAAATAAAATAAATTAAAATTTTTAAATATTTAAAAATATTATTCAGTAATCTTTTTTCCTTCAAGGATTATAAATGTAGTATACATATCCATTTAAAGAAAAGCCCTAAAATAAAAAATTCATGACTATTAAAACGAAAAAATTTAGATTTTTTTTTATTCAATAACAAAAGTAATTGAAATTTTAAGATTAAAAAAAAAACTAAAAAAGGATTTCTCGTAAAGTTTAATTTTAATAAAATTATAATATTTAATTTTCAAAATTTTATGTGCATACACGAGGAAAGTAATCTAAATTTAGACTATTACTTATTACTTAGGAGCTGTGTGAAATAAAAATTTCATGCACAGTTTTGAATGAAAGAAAAGAATGAGTAATCTTCGTTTCGATTCTAACTCCCCTACACCAGTCGTTGCTTTTCTTTCGGTTGTTTCGAAAATAGCAGGTCTATCTTTATTAGCTCGTCTCTCGAATATTGTTTTTCCCCTTCTTTTTAACCAATGGCATTTTATTCTAGAAATATTAGCTATTTGCAGTATGCTATTAGGTAATTCAGTAGCTATTACTCAAACAAGTATGAAACGTATGCTTGCATATTCTTCAATAAGTCAAATTGGGTATTTAATGATTGGAATAATCGTTGGGGATTTTAATGGATATACAAGTATGATAGTTTATTTACTATTTTATATATTTATGAATTTAGGAACTTTTGCTTGTATTATATTATTTGGATTACGTACAGGAACAGATAATATTCGAGATTATAGTGGATTAATTTTAAAAGATCCTTTGTTAACATTTTCTCTCGCTTTATGTTTGTTGTCTTTAGGAGGTATCCCCCCATTATCCGGTTTTTTTGGAAAACTTTATTTATTTTGGTGTGCGTGGAAAGATGGATTATATTTTCTAGTTTTTATAGGGCTTTTCACAAGTATTATATCTCTATATTATTATTTGAAAATAGTTAAATTGCTACTTACTGTAGAAAATAAAGAAATGACTTCTTATATACAAACATATACTAGCTTTTCTTTTTCCATCTTTTATAAAAATTTAATTGAAATTAGTCTAATTATTTGTGTAATTGCCTCTATGTTTATAGGAATATTTATGAATCCCATTATTAATCTACTTCAAAGTAATTTGAATTTAAATAGTTTTACACATATTTAATATATATATATTTTTTTTTTATTATTAAATATTTTTATTCCATTAATAAAAATTTTAATTTGTTTTTTTACTTATGCTATATATAGCATAAGTAAAAAAACAAATTAAAATTAGATTTTTTATTTTTACTATTATATAATAATGAATTAAATATAATAGTTTTTTTTTTCACAAGCCTTGATGGTGAAATGGTAGACACGTAAGACTCAAAATCTTATGTTTTAAAGCGTGGAGGTTCGAGTCCTCTTCAAGGCAGTATTTTTCTAATAATAAAAAAAATCTTATGTTATACTATTTATTTGATATCGATGATTTTATTAAACTAAAAAAAATAATATTTATTTTATTTAAAATGTTTTTATTAATATTATTAATATAATAATTATACTGATATAAAAAATATATAAAAAATTATAAATAAAAATCAGATGATATTTTTTAGTATTGTAAATTAAACACTAATATAATAAACATATGGAAGTAAACATTCTTGCATTTATTGCTACTGCATTGTTCATTTTGATCCCTACAGCTTTTTTATTAATTCTTTATGTACAAACCGTTAGTCAGGGTAATTAATAAGAATTTTTTTTTCAATTATTAAGAATCTTGGATTTATCAAATAATATTGTATTTTTATTTAAATATTTAGTTTTTTACAATATTAAAAATTAAGTTAAAAAAACTAAAAAAATTACAAATTATATATAATTTTTTTAGTTTTTTTAATTTCATTTATTTATTATTATATGATTCATATAGAATTAGGTCCTAGCACTATAGTAGGAATAGGCCTTATTATAGTAGGTATACTTTTGTATGCCCTTCGAATAAGGGAATTTAATGTATCTAGAGGTGTGATTTATAATGTACTTAAATAAATTCTAAAATTTCAATTTATTTATTAATAATAATAAATAAAAAACTTGAAAAAAGAAATTTAATTTATCTAAAAAAAATCTATGGTTAAATTTTAACTTATTTTTTTAACATTCCGCAAACATATTTAAATCTTAAAATTAAAATGGAATTATATAAAAGATAAAAAAAGGTCTGTTATATATTATTTTGTTATATATTATATAGAGCTTTTATTTAATTAATTTTTTTATTTCTCTAGAAATTGAATAATTTAATCCACGAAATAATAAATGAACCTAAAGATATTATTAAAATATTTGTAACATTAATGTTACAAATATTTTGTTTAATTAACTAAGTACGAATAAAATAAACCTGTTTTTTTTTTAATTATTTTAAATAGGTAAAAGACAATCCAAAAAGTTTTGGTTTAAAATTCTTTTTTTACAGTTACATACTTACTTGGATTTAGAGTATTTAAAATTTAAAATTTTTTTATTTTAATACTTAAGCCATAAAGAAATTAAAATATCATATATGGTTTTTTGAGAGGGGCATGTAATTAAAGAAAAACATTAACCTATCTCAATATTATGATTCTTTTTTTTCATCTATTGGCTTATTATGTGGAGGAATTCTTATTTTTCAAGGTTGGCGCTTAGATCCAATTCTTTTATTATCACAAATACTTTTAAGTGGAACAGCTATTTTTTTTATAGCGGAAAGTTTATATTTACGTAATAATAAGATTAATTTTACAGTTTTTTCTGAAGAAAAAAATAATCCTTTTATTTTAAAAAAAAAAAATTTAGAAGAAAATATAATTTATAAAAAAATGAAATTAAGAAAAAAATTTTATAAAGGATGGGAAAAAATTGATTATACTTTTTTTATTTCTTATACAATTTAAATAGTATAATCTAATTAGTTTAATATTTTTTTATTTTTAATATTAAAAATAAAAAAATATTAAACTAATTCATTTTTCAATCGAATTTTTTGATTTACTTTATTTTTTTCCTAGACTAAAAGTAAAAAAAGTAAAAAAAAAATATGAAAATTATTCTTATAACAGCAAAAATAATAAAATAATATTAATTACTATATATATTTTTATGACTCTTAAATAGAAATTTCTATTTAATTAATAAATATTCATTTATTTTTTATAATCTTTTTAATCTTAAATTATATATCTACTTTATAAATATATATAACTATTTCTATTAATTATTATTTTTTTTATAATAACACTTGCTTTTTTCTTTCATTTGATTTATTCTTAATATTAGGGTTGTCTATTAATGATAGATTTAGATAAAAAATAAAGTAATAGACTATATCAAAATATAGAGCAATACATTTTTTTATTTAAAATATGACATAATAGATAATCCAAATATTTTTTATATTTTGTTTATATTATTATTAAGGCGACACCCAGATTTGAACTGGGGATAAAGGATTTGCAGTCCTCTGCCTTACCACTTGGCCATATCGCCTTTTTCCCAAATAAAAGTTTTGGTAAAAATTGTATAAGTTTTTTTTTATTACTATAATAATATAATTTATTACTAATCAATTGTATTATTATAAAACTTAATTAATTTTTAATCAAGTATCTTTTTTTTTTAGATTTTAGATGAAAAAGATTTAACATGATGAAAAATTATAATAAAATAAAAAAGCTTAAACAAAAATATTTTTTTTTATACAATTAGATATAAAATGAAAATAATTAGATTTGTTATTATAAAACAAACTCTAACACTATTTTAGAGGAAGAAAAAACTACGGAAATTTTTGTACTCCCTGAATTTGGAAAAATACAATTTGAAGGATTTCATCGCTTTATTTATAAAGGTTTAATTGAAGAACTTAGTTATTTTCCTAAAATTAGAGATGCAGATCATGAACTTGAATTCCGATTATTAGATGAAGAATACAAATTAGCAGAACCTTTAATAAAAGAAAGAGATGCTGTATATCAATCAAATACATATTCTTCAGATTTATATGTACCAATTCAATTAACTCAAAAAAAAAAAAGAAAAACACAAAAACAAACTGTATTTATTGGAAGTATTCCTTTAATGAATTCCCAAGGTACCTTTGTAGTTAATGGTGTTGCAAGAGTAATCATTAATCAAATCTTAAGAAGTCCAGGTATTTACTACAATTCAGAGTTAGATCATAACGGAATTTCTATATATACAAGTACAATTATTTCCGATTGGGGAGGAAGATTAAAATTAGAAATTGATAGCAAAACGAGGATTTGGGCTCGTATAAGTAAAAAACGAAAAGTTTCTATTTTAGTTTTATTATTAGCAATGGGTTTAACCATAAAACAGGTTTTGGACAGTGTTTGTTCTCCAAAAATTTTTTTAGACGTCCTGAAGAAAAAAAAGAAGGAAGAACAGCCTCAATCTACTAAGGATGCTATAGTAGAGCTTTATAAACAATTATATTGTATAGGCGGAGATATTGTATTTTCGGAATCTATACGTAAAGAATTACAAAAAAAATTTTTTCAACAAAGATGTGAATTAGGAAAAATTGGTCGATTAAATTTAAATAAGAAACTGAATCTTAACGTACCTGAAAATGAATATTTTTTATTACCACAAGATATTTTAGCCGCTATAGATTATTTGATAAAAATAAAGTTTGGTATTGGTACACTTGATGATATAGACCATTTAAAAAACCGTCGTATTCGCTCCGTAGCAGATTTATTACAAGATCAATTAAAATTGGCATTGACACGTTTGGAGAATTCGGTACGACAAATTTTACGTGGAGCAACGAAGCGAAAACGTTTACCTAGTCCTAAAAGTTTAATTACTCCAACTCCATTAATAGCTACTTTTAAAGAATTTTTCGGATCACATCCTCTATCCCAATTTCTAGATCAAACTAATCCATTGACAGAAATAGTTCATAAACGAAGATTAAGTTCTTTAGGTCCTGGGGGATTAACACGACGAACAGCTAGCTTTCAAGTACGAGATATTCATTTCAGTCATTATGGACGTATTTGTACTATTGAAACATCTGAAGGTATGAATGCCGGACTTATTGCATCATTAGCAATTCATGCAAAAGTAAATCATTGGGGATCTCTAGAAAGTCCTTTTTATAAAATATCTAAAATTTCTAAAGAAGAAAAAGTTATTTATTTATCTGCCGGAGAAGACGAATATTATCGAATAGCTACCGGAAATTGTTTGGCTTTGGATAGAGATACACAAGAGGTACAAATAACCCCAGCTCGATATCGACAAGAATTTTTAACTATTGCTTGGGAACAAATACATCTTCGAAGTATTTATCCTTTACAATATTTTTCTATTGGCGCTTCTTTAATTCCTTTTTTGGAACATAATGATGCAAATCGTGCTTTGATGGGATCTAATATGCAACGTCAAGCGGTTCCACTTATAAAACTTGAAAAATGTATTGTAGGAACAGGTTTGGAAAGTCAAGCAGCTACTGATTCTGGAAGTGTTGTTATTGCAAAACAAAGTGGAAAGATTTTATATACTGATGGTAAAAAAATAAATTTAGTTGATGTTAATAAAAAAGCAATAACTACATTTTTAACAATATATCAGCGCTCAAATAATAGTACTTGTATGAATCAAAAGATACAAGTTAATCGACAAAATTTTTTGAAAAAAGGACAAATTTTAGCAGATGGTGCAGCAACTTTAAAAGGAGAATTAGCTTTAGGAAAAAATATTTTAGTAGCATATATGCCATGGGAAGGATATAATTTTGAAGACGCAATACTTATTAATGAACGTCTAATATATGAAGATATTTATACATCAATTCATATTGAAAGATATGAAATTAAATCTCGCACTACGAGTCAAGGCCCTGAAAAAATTACTAAAGAAATACCTCATTTAGAAAATAATGTACTGCGTCATTTAGATAGAAATGGGGTTGTATTATTAGGATCATGGGTAGAAACAGGGGATGTTTTGGTAGGAAAATTAACACCTCAGGAAACAGAAGAATTATTACGTGCTCCAGAAGGAAAACTATTACAAGCTATATTTGGTATTCAAGTAGCTACCGCAAAAGAAACGTGCCTTAAAGTTCCTTCAGGCGGAAAAGGCCGAGTTATTGATGTACGATGGATCTCCAAAAAAGAAAATTCTAGTAATTACGAAAAAATAATACATATTTATATAGCACAGAAGCGAAAAATACAGGTAGGGGATAAAGTAGCTGGAAGACATGGTAATAAAGGTATCATTTCAAAAATTTTACCTAGACAAGATATGCCATATTTACAAGATGGCACACCAGTTGATATGGTATTAAGTCCCTTAGGAGTACCTTCGCGAATGAATGTAGGACAAATTTTTGAATGCTTACTTGGTTTAGCAGGATATTTCTTAAAAAAACATTATCGAATAACCCCTTTTGATGAAAGATATGAACGAGAAGCTTCGAGAAAATTAGTTTTTTCAGAACTTTATGAAGCAAGTACAAAAACAGGAAACCCTTGGTTATTTGAAACTGAAAATCCTGGGAAAAATCGTTTAATAGATGGAAGAACTGGAAAAATATTTGAACAGTCTGTTACAGTAGGAAAAGCTTATATGCTAAAATTGATTCATCAGGTTGACGATAAAATTCACGCACGCTCTAGTGGACCTTATGCACTTGTTACTCAACAACCTCTTAGAGGAAGATCCAGACGTGGGGGACAAAGAGTAGGAGAAATGGAAGTTTGGGCTTTAGAAGGATCCGGTGTTGCTTATATTTTACAAGAAATGCTTACTATTAAATCTGATCATATACATGCTCGCTATGAAGTACTTGGTGCTATTATCACGGGAGAGCCAATACCTAAGCCTAGTACTACTCCGGAATCCTTTCGATTACTTGTTCGAGAATTACGATCTTTATCGTTAGAATTGAATCATTCTGTTATATTTGAAAAAAAACTTAAATATAAATTTTAAAGACCTTTACTTTAATAGAAAAAATAAATTTAAATTTTATGATTCATCAAGAAAAATATCAATATCTTCAAATTCGATTAGCTTCTTCTGAACAAATACGCAGTTGGGCCGAAAGAATTTTACCCAATGGAGAACTTGTCGGGCAAGTAACAAAACCATATACTTTACATTATAAAACACATAAACCTGAAAAAGATGGATTATTTTGTGAACGTATTTTTGGCCCTATTAAAAGCGGACTTTGCGCCTGTGGAAAATATCAAACAATTGAGAAATATCCAAAATTTTGTGAACAATGTGGCGTTGAATTTATTGAATCACGTGTTCGCAGATATCGAATGGGCTACATTAAATTAGCTTGTTCCGTAACACATGTATGGTATTTAAAGCGTTTGCCTAGTTATATTGCAAATCTTTTAGCTAAACCTCTTAAAGAATTAGAAAGTCTAGTATATTGCGATGTGTGACTTGTTTATCAAACTTAATTATACAGATTTGATTAAAACTGTTATCCTATTTTATTTATTATAAGGATATCGCTAACTTTGATATGTTCCTCAAAAAAAGTAACATAAAACTCAAAAAAAAATTTAAAGTACTTGATCTAGGGTTTCTATCTATATTCTATTTATATAAACAAATATATAAATATTTATTATTTTTATGTATTTTATATAAATATTTTTTTTCGTTATTTAGAGATTTCGTAAAAAATAAAATTTAGTAAAAGAAATTATTACTATATTTATTTATAATGGATATTGCAGTTTATTCATCGTATATATACGCTAAATAATATTATACCCATCGAAATAGAACAAAAACCTAAAGGATCATAAAAATAAATATATATAAACGAGGTAATTTCTTATTAATCTTAAAAACATTGAAGGTATTTTTGTAAAAAAATATATCATTTAAAGAAAGTAAGATTACTCAAAAATAAAAATTTAATTAAAAATCATAATAGAACTTGAGTAATAAATAGTAATAAATTAATAATAAATTAATAATAAATTATTAAATTTATATAAATTTCATATAAAAAAATAAAATTTACATATAAAAAAGGTATAAATATCTGTATATTATTATTAATATATTAAAACAACTAAATATATATAGAATTTATATTTTTATTATAATAACACTAGAAATTCTATTATTATTAAAATAAATTTAATACTATTTGAGCCGGATGAAAAAAAATTTTCATGTCCGATTCTTAGGGGGGGAATTATAAAAAAAGAAAAAAACCTATCCCAATCTTTTTCTTGCTAGACCCATTTTACAACAACCTACTTTATTAAAATTACGAGGTTTATTTAAATATGAAGATCAATCTTGGAGAGAAATATTTCCTCGTTTTTTTTCTTCACGTGGATTTGAAGCATTTCAGATTAGAGAAATAGCTACTGGGGGTGATGCTATCAAAAAACAACTAAGTAATATAGATCTCCAAGTAGTTATAGATTATGCATATTTAGAATGGAAAGAATTAGTGGAAAAAAAATCTACAGGAAATGAATGGGAAGATCGAAAAATTCAAAGAAGAAAAGATCTTTTAGTGAGACGTATCAAATTAGCAAAGCAATTCCTTCAAACAGATATAAAACCAGAGTGGATGGTTTTATCTTTTTTACCAGTTCTTCCACCTGAATTACGACCTATGGTTGAATTAGGAGAAGGCGAATTAATTACTTCTGATCTAAATGAACTATATCGAAGAGTTATTTATCGAAACAATACTCTCATTGATTTTTCGGCTAGAAGTGGCTCTACACCGGGAGGTTCAGTTGTTTGCCAAACCAGATTAGTACAAGAAGCTGTAGATGCACTCATCGATAATGGTATTCGTGGACAACCCATGAAAGATAGTCATAATAGACCTTATAAATCTTTTTCCGACATTATTGAAGGAAAAGAAGGACGTTTTCGTGAAAATTTACTTGGAAAACGAGTTGATTATTCAGGACGATCTGTTATTATAGTTGGTCCGTCTCTTCCATTACATCAATGTGGATTACCACGAGAAATGGCAATAGAATTATTTCAAGCTTTTATTATTCGAGGTTTAATCGGACAACATCTTGCTCCTAATCTAAGAGCAGCTAAAAGTATGATTCAAAATAAGGAGTCTATTATATGGAAAGTACTCCAAGAAATTATGCAAGGACATCCTATCTTATTAAATCGAGCACCTACTTTACATAGATTAGGTATACAAGCATTTCAACCTATTTTAATAAAAGGTCGCGCTATTCGTTTACATCCATTAGTTTGCGGGGGTTTTAATGCAGATCTTGACGGAGATCAAATGGCTGTTCATATACCATTGTCTTTGGAAGCTCAGACTGAAGCACGATTACTTATGTTTTCCCACACAAATCTTTTGTCTCCTGCCACAGGGGATCCTATTTCTGTACCAAGTCAAGATATGCTTCTCGGACTTTATATATTAACAATTGAAAATTATCAAGGTATTTATGGCAACAAAAATTATCCTTATAAACATAATAATAAAGTTATTTTAAATAAAACACCTTATTTTTATAGTTATGATGATGTAATAAAAGCTCAAAAACAACAAAAACTTAAATTACACAGTCCTTTATGGCTTCGATGGGAAACAGAATTACGAATACTTACATCAATAAATCGTGAAAAACCTATTGAAATTCAATATAACTCTTTTGGTATTTTTTCTAAAATATATGAACATTACCAACTTAAAAAAAATAAAAAAGAACAAATTAATAATTTCTATATTTATACAACCGTTGGTCGTGTTATATTTAATCAACAAATAGAAGAAGCTATTCAAGGTACTTTAAAAGCTTCGCGGTTTCGAGATAAATCTTTACCAGCAATAATTATATAATATTCATTTTTTTTCTACAGATAAAATTTTGAAAAAAGTCAGATAAATGACTTAAATCTATTGGTATATCTTGTTTATGACAATAAAAAGGTTTTTTATTATGGCAGAACCAGCCTTCTATAATAAAGTGATGGATAGAACTGCCATAAAACAGTTTATCAGCAGGTTAATTGCTCACTTCGGTATTACATATACAACACATATTCTAGATCAACTTAAAAATCTAGGCTTTAAACAAGCCACTCAAGCCGCGATTTCTTTAGGGATTGATGATCTTTTAACAGCACCTTCAAAAAGTTGGTTGATCCAAGATGCAGAACAACAAAGTTATACTTCTGAAAAAAATTATCGTTATGGAAACGTTCATGCAGTAGAAAAATTGCGCCAATTGATTGAAACATGGTATGCAACAAGTGAATATTTAAAACAAGAGATGAATCCTAATTTTCGAATGACAGATCCATTAAATCCAGTACATATGATGTCTTTTTCCGGAGCTCGGGGAAGTACATCACAAGTTCATCAGTTGGTAGGTATGCGAGGTTTAATGTCAGATCCTCAAGGTCAAATTATTGATTTACCGATTCAAAGTAATTTTCGTGAAGGATTATCATTAACAGAATATATTATTTCTTGCTATGGCGCTCGTAAAGGAGTCGTTGATACGGCAGTACGAACATCAGATGCTGGATATCTTACACGTAGATTAGTTGAAGTAGTTCAGCATATTGTAGTGCGAAAAGTTGATTGTGGCACTTTTCAAGGTATTTTTGTAACGCCCTGGCGCGATACTTATAAAAAAAATAATAATCAACAAAAATTGATTGGTCGTATATTAGCAGAAAATATATATATAAATCAAAGATGTATTGCTATTCGTAATGAAGATATTACAATTGATCTGGCTCTTTCGTTAGTATCTATTAAAAAAAAACCCATTTTTATACGTTCTCCTTTAACTTGTAAAAGTCTGTTAGGAATTTGTCAATTATGCTACGGATGGAGTCTTACTCACGGTAATTTAATAGAATTAGGAGAAGCTGTAGGTATTATTGCGGGACAATCAATTGGAGAACCAGGTACTCAGTTAACATTAAGAACGTTTCATACTGGTGGAGTTTTTACGGGTGATATTGCGGAGCATGTACGAACACCATTTAACGGAATTATTCAATTTGATAGAGATTCGGTTTATCCTACACGTACTCGCCACGGTCATCCTGCTTGGATATGTAATAATAATTTATCTGTTATTATTAAAAGTAAAAAAGAATTACATAATTTGATTATTCCATCACAAAGTATGCTTTTAGTTCAAAATAATCAATATGTAGAATCAAAACAAGTTATTGCAGAAATTCGTGCTAAAATATCTCCTTTTAAAGAAAAAGTTCAAAAACATATTTATTCAAATTTGTCGGGAGAAATGCATTGGAGTACCAAAGTTCAACATGCATCTGAATATATACATAGTAATGTTCATCTCTTATGTATGACGGGTCATATCTGGATATTAGCAGGACATTTCGAAAAATTTAATGAATCTTTTTTTATATTCTATCGCAATCAAGATAAATTAGATAAGAAACTTCCGATTGCAAATAAAATTTGGAGTTATTATAAAAATAAACAAAATTGTTTAGATTATTTTTGGAATTTGATTTATTCTAGTATTATTTTATATAGTTATCATTTTTTAAGAAGTAAAAAAAGAAAAAAAAATCTTTTTTTTTGTTATGAAAAAAAAAATAAATATGAAAAAAAGCCTATATTTCAATTTCTTCTCAAAATACCAAAAAATGGTATTTTAAAAAAAAATGATATTTTTGCTATTTTTAATGATCCTAAATTTAGAATAAAAAATTCAGGAATTATAAAATATGGTACTATCAAAGTTGATTTTAGTAATAAAAAAGAAGATTTTTTTGCAGAGTCAAAAAACAAGAATACTAGATCAAGATATAAAATAATAAAAGAAGGTAATTTTTTCTTTATTCCTGAAGAAATATATAATGTAGACCAATCTCTTTGTTCTTCTATTTTAATAAAGAATAATAGTTTCATTAAAGCGGGCACAAAAATAACTTCCACTATTATTAGTAAACTCACAGGCTTTGTCAAAATAAGAAAAAAAATGAATAACTTTGAAATAAAAATACTACCTGGAAGTATATATTATCCTAAAGAAAAAAAAAAAAACTTTAAACAAAATGGTATTTTAATACCGCCTGGAAAAAAAATTTTTGAACAATTTCGAGCTAAAAATTGGATTTATCTTGAATGGATTGTACTTTCCAAAGAAAATTCTTTTCTTCTTATTAGACCAACAATAGAATATAAAATAACATCTAATGAAAATTTTTTAAATTTACCAATACCTTTTTTTTTAGATTTCTTGAAAGAACAACAAATAGTCAAAATTCAAACTGTTAAATATATTTTTTACAAAGATGGTGAAGAAGTTGAAATTCTTAACAATACTGAGATTCAATTGATTCAAAGCTGCTTAATACTAAATTGGGAAACAAAAATATTTGTAAAAGAAGCTCATATTTCTTTTGTAAAAATACGTATTAATAAAATTATTAGATTTTTTTTTCAAATAAATTTAATAAAATATTTTAGTTTTAATCATAAAGAGAAAGAAAATCATATTATTATCAATTACTTCTTTGATAAAAAAAAATATATTATTGATCCAAATTTTAATAAAAAAAATGTATTGTTCAATAAAACTTGGGGTATTATTCGTACTCCCTCAAAAAAAAATCAAGAAGAAGGCTCTTTTCTTGTTTTATCTCCATCAAATTTATTTCAAATTAGTTTGATTGATAAAATAGAAGAAGATACAAAAATAGAAAATAATATAGAAAAAAGTTTAATTTATGAATCAAAAAAAATAATTAAAGGTTTTAATATAAAAAAAAAAAAAAGTTTTATGAAACAAAATTTTATAGAATTTTTAGGATTTTTAGGTCATTTACAAAATATTACAAAATTTATTCAAACTTTTTCTCATATAGAATTTTATAATAAATTAACGTCAACTAATTTTTCAATTATTGATAATTTTGAAAAAAAAAATAAAATAACTGCATGGTATTTTTTGGATGAAAATAAAAAAACTCATAAATTTGTTTTAACTAAAAATAATATTTCTAATTTATTAATTTGGTCTTTTTCTTCCTTTTTTTCGAAAAAAAATAAAACTCAATTAATTAGTCTTGGAAATTTTATTTGCGATGGCTTTTCTATATCTAAATATCAGCATTTTTCTGAATCTGGTCAAATTATAGCTATTTACGAAAACCTTTCTTCCGTAATTAGATTAGCTAAACCATATTTAACAACTGGTAAAGCTACAATTCATAATCATTATGGTGAAATTGTTAAAGAAGGAAATACATTAATAATTTTAGTATATGAAAGATTAAAATCGGGAGATATTATTCAAGGGCTTCCTAAAGTTGAGCAGTTATTAGAAGCTCGTCCAATAAATTCAGTTTTTATTAATTTGGAAAAAGGTTTTGAAGATTGGAATAAAGACATGACAAATTTTTTTGGAAGTTTATGGGGTTATTTCTTGAGTTCTCGAATTAGTATAGAACAGAGTCAATCAAATTTGGTTGGTCAAATTCAAAAAGTTTACCGATCACAAGGAGTACAAATATCAGATAAACATATAGAAATTATTGTACGTCAAATGACTTCTAAAGTTGTTACTTTAGAAGATGGAATGATTAATGGTTTTCTACCTGGAGAATTAATTGAATTTACAAGAATAAAAAGAATGAATCGTGCTTTGGAAGAAATTATTCCTTATAAACCTGTATTATTGGGTATAACAAAGGCCTCTCTTAATACTCAAAGTTTTATATCAGAAGCTAGTTTTCAAGAAACTACCCGCGTATTAGCAAAAGCAGCGTTGCGAGGTCGGATTGATTGGTTAAAAGGTTTGAAAGAAAATGTTATTCTTGGTGGAATAGTTCCTGCAGGTACTGGTTGTCAAGAAGTAATTTGGCAAATAATTTTGGAAAAACAAAAAAATATCTTATTAAAAAAAAAAAAGAAAAAATTATTTGATAATAAAGTAAAAGATATTTTTTTATATAAAAAATCTTCTATTTTTTTTACTTCAAATCAAATTCATAAAAAATTAAAGCAGTAATTTTTTGAAATAAGTAGCAATAAATAAATTCAATTAAATTATCTAAAATTTTTTAAATAAGTTATTAAATGAAAAATGAATATCCATTTACGAAAAAATTTAAAAAATGTATTGATTTTAGTCTAAATAGAAAAATAAATTAGACTTAAAAAAAAAAAAAAAATGAAACAAAAATCTTGGAATATTAATTTAGAAGAAATGATGGAAGCAGGAGTACATTTTGGGCATCAGACTCGAAAATGGAATCCTAAAATGGCTTCTTATATTTTTACAGAACGAAAAGGTATTCATATTTTAAATCTTACTCAAACAGCTCGTTTTTTATCAGAAGCTTGCGATTTAGTAGCTAATGCGGCAAGTAAAGGCAAACAATTTTTGATTGTAGGTACAAAATATCAAGCAGCTGATTTAGTAGCATCAGCTTCTACAAAAGCTCGATGTCACTATGTAAATCAAAAGTGGCTTGGTGGTATGTTAACCAATTGGTCAACTATAGAAAAACGTCTTCAAAGATTTAAGGATTTAGAAAATAAAGAAAAGACAGGAGTATTTAATCAACTTCCAAAAAAAGAAGCGGCAAATTTAAAAAGACAATTAACTCAACTTCAAAAATATTTAAATGGAATTAAATATATGACAAGTTTGCCAGATATTGTAATAATAATAGACCAACAAAAAGAAATCACCGCTATTCAAGAATGTAGAACTTTAGGTATTCCAACAATTTGTTTAGTTGATACAGATTGTGATCCAGATCTTACAGATATACCAATTCCAGCAAATGATGATGCTCGAGCGTCTATTCGATGGATTTTAAATAAATTAAAATTAGCTATTATTGTAGGTCGTTGTAATTCCACAACAATTGAATAATTATTTTAACAAAAGATAATTTTTTATTTTATTATTCATTACTATTTTAAAACTTAAAAATATATTACAATAAAAATAAATATTTTATTGTAATAAATATGTTATAACATAATAAAAAGCTTTAGAACAATAAAACATTTAAATACTAGAATTGTTTATAAAATTCATTTCTATTTTTCATAGTTAATCTTTAGAAGGGGTAATATGCATACTGCACAAATTTCCATTAGCACACTTAATAATTTATATGAAATATCTGGTGTGGAAGTAGGTCAACACTTCTATTGGCAAATAGGCAGTTTTCAGGTTCATGCACAAGTACTTATAACTTCCTGGATTGTTATTTCTATTTTATTAAGTTTAGCTATTTTCGCAACACGCGATTTACAAACTATTCCAACCAGTGGTCAAAATTTTGTCGAATATGTTTTAGAATTTATTCGAGATTTGACTAGAACTCAAATAGGAGAAGAGGAATATCGACCTTGGGTACCTTTTATAGGAACTATGTTTTTATTTATCTTCGTTTCAAATTGGTCAGGCGCGCTTCTTCCTTGGAGAGTTTTTGAACTACCTCATGGAGAATTAGCTGCACCTACAAATGATATTAATACAACTGTTGCTTTAGCTCTATTAACCTCAGTAGCTTATTTTTACGCAGGTCTTCATAAAAAAGGTTTAAATTATTTTGGTAAATATATTCAACCAACTCCAGTACTTTTACCAATAAATATTTTAGAAGATTTTACAAAACCTTTATCATTAAGTTTTCGACTTTTTGGAAATATATTAGCTGATGAGTTAGTAGTTGCGGTTCTTATTTCTCTAGTACCTTTGGTTATTCCTATACCTATGATGTTTCTAGGATTATTTACAAGTGCTATTCAAGCTTTAATATTTGCAACCTTAGCTGCAGCCTATATAGGGGAATCCTTAGAAGGTCATCATTAAATTTCAGAAGATCAAATAAAGTATAATTATCTTTAAATAAAGAAAATAGCTTAATTTACTTTGGATTTAAATTTTAATTATAAATCCAATAAAAATTTTTATAGGGTTTTATAGGGTATAATAGTAAAAAAAATTTTAATAATTAAGAAAATTTATTTTATATTTTAACTAAAAAATATTTTTTAATTATTATTCTATTTCAATTATTATTCTATTTCATTAAATAAAATTTAAATTTTTAAATAAAAAAAAATTTAAACGATCAAAATAAAAACTTTAATTTATTTTTTGTAGTGATACTATCACTTTATTAAGAGACATCTTGAGTTAGTAACTGCTTAACTTAATTTTTAAAAATATAAGTAAATAAATAAGCAATAGAGAATAGGTTTTTTATATGAACCTTTTCTTAATTTTGGTTAGAGGACATTATAATGAACCCCTTAATTTCTGCTGCGTCTGTTATTGCTGCTGGATTAGCTGTAGGTTCGGCTTCCATTGGACCTGGGATTGGTCAAGGCACTGCTGCTGGTCAAGCAGTAGAAGGTATTGCTAGACAACCAGAAGCAGAAGGTAAAATTCGAGGCACATTGTTATTAAGCTTAGCTTTTATGGAAGCTTTAACTATTTATGGTTTAGTTGTAGCTTTGGCACTTTTATCTGCAAATCCTTTCGTTTAAATTAAATTGTCTTGAAATTTTTATACTTTTCTATTTAAATAGTTTTTTTTAAGAACTAAAATGGGTAATCATTTTAGTTCTTAAAAAAAACTATTTAATATTTAATTTAATATTTAAATTAAACAAAATTTATATATATATATTTTTTTTTTTAAAAAAAAAAGTTTTATAATTTTTGTTTTTATGTAAAGCAAATAAATTATTTTTAAATTATATTGCTAATTAGACTTAAAACTAAATAAATTAGTCTTTGTCTATAATTAAAAATTCAAGTTATTTTGAGTAAAAAACTCTATAGAACTTAGATAACCTATTAATGGGAGAGAGAATATGCAAAATATTATTAATTTAGTTATTTCTTCAGGTTATTGGTCTATTGCCGGTAATTTTGGTTTAAATACAAATCTTCTAGAAACAAATTTAATTAATTTAAGTGTAGTGCTTGGTTTATTAGTTTACTTCGGAAAGGGAGTGTGTGCGGGTTAATTATTTGAATAAAACTGCTGGAATAATCCAGTTACACTTCAAAATGAAAAAAAGTGTATAATTCCGACGAATTACTTCTAAACAAAATTTAGAACAACTATAGCATTTCGTAAACTTAGTAATTTTTTATTTCTTACTATTACTTTATTCGGAAATATTAATAAAATGGTTAAAGCTAAAATGCTTAAAGTCTAAGCGCCATTGGGGTTTTTCTTTCCCCTCAATATTTTATACATAAAAAATATAAAAACATATTTAGAGACTAATTTGATGTATAACACTCATATCAAACTAATTCTTGAATTTAATTTATTAAATAAATTATTATTATCTCTAAAAACTAACCAGTTTTGGTTTTTTATGCTAAATCGACAACCTAAAAAAAATATAATATTAAATTATTCAAAAAAATAACTTTGCTGACAAATGAAATAATTTTTGTCATAAGAGTCCTTAAATTTTTTTTATAATAAAAAAATATACAAAATTTTTGCAAATTATTTTATGAAAAAATTAAGAAAGTTACAAGGACAGGCTTAGTTTTTCCAATTAAGCGAGAAAGCCGAATGAATTGAAAAATTCATGTTCGGTTTGGGAAGAGATTTATAATCCGTTAAAATCTTCGATAAATAATCTACTTTCATTAAACAATTTATTAAGTAATCGTAAACAGACTATTTTGAATACAATTAATGACGCGGAAAAACGATATGATGAAGCAACTGATAAACTTAATCAAGCTCGGACTCGTTTGGAACGAGCAAAAATAAAAGCAGATGAAATTCGTGTAAATGGTTTTTCTCAAATAGAAAGAGAAAAAAAAGAATTAGTAAATGCTGCTGATGAAGATTCAAAACGATTAGAAGATTCAAAAAATACTACTATTCGTTTTGAAGAACAAAGAGCAATTGAGCAAGTTAGACAACAAGTTTCACGTCTTGCATTAGAAAGAGCGTTAGAAGCGTTAAACAAACGTCTAAATAACGAGTTACATTCACGCGTAATTGATTATCATATTGGCCTACTTAGAGCCATCGAAAGCACAACTAATTAGCTTTCATTAGTTTTATTTTTCAGAAAATTATTAACGAACGCTAATGGTAAATATTCGACCTGACGAAATTAGCAGTATTATCCGTAAACAAATAGAAGATTATAGTCAAGAAGTAAAAATAGTAAATGTGGGCACTGTACTTCAAGTAGGAGATGGTATTGCACGTATTTATGGTCTTGATAAAGTAATGGCTGGTGAGTTAGTTGAATTTGAAGACCGTAGTATCGGAATTGCTTTGAATTTAGAATCAGATAATGTTGGAGTTGTATTAATGGGTGATGGCTTAACTATCCAAGAAGGTAGCTCTGTAAAAGCAACAGGAAAGATTGCTCAAATACCCGTAAGTGACTCTTACTTAGGTAGGGTTGTAAATGCTTTAGCTCAACCTATTGATGGTAAAGGTCAAATATCCGCTTCAGAATTTAGATTAATAGAATCTTCAGCTCCTGGTATTATTTCAAGACGCTCTGTATATGAACCTATGCAAACAGGCCTTATTGCTATTGATTCTATGATTCCTATTGGGCGTGGCCAACGTGAATTGATTATTGGAGATCGACAAACTGGTAAAACGGCAGTAGCTACAGATACTATTTTAAATCAAAAAGGTCAAAATGTAATATGTGTTTATGTGGCGATTGGACAAAAAGCATCTTCAGTAGCACAAGTAGTTAATACTTTTGAAGAACGCGGTGCTTTAGAATATACAATCGTAGTGGCCGAAGCAGCAAATTCTCCTGCTACCTTACAGTATCTTGCTCCTTATACAGGGGCTGCTTTAGCAGAATATTTTATGTATCGTAAACAACATACGTTAATAATTTATGATGATCTTTCGAAACAAGCACAAGCTTATAGACAGATGTCTCTTTTGTTGAGACGACCACCAGGTCGTGAAGCATATCCAGGTGATGTTTTTTATTTGCATTCTCGCCTTTTAGAAAGAGCAGCTAAATTAAGTTCACAATTAGGTGAAGGAAGTATGACTGCTTTACCTATCGTAGAAACTCAAGCAGGAGATGTTTCAGCTTATATTCCTACGAATGTTATTTCTATTACTGATGGACAAATATTTTTATCAGCAGATTTATTTAATGCAGGAATTCGTCCTGCAATTAATGTCGGTATTTCCGTATCTAGAGTAGGATCGGCCGCTCAAATTAAAGCTATGAAACAAGTAGCTGGTAAGTTAAAATTAGAACTAGCTCAATTTGCAGAGTTAGAAGCATTTGCACAATTTGCATCTGATCTCGATAAAGCTACTCAAAACCAATTAGCGAGAGGTCAAAGATTACGCGAATTACTTAAACAATCTCAGTCATCTCCTTTAACTGTAGAAGAACAAGTAGCAACTATTTATACTGGAGTAAACGGATATTTAGATATAGTAGAAGTCGATCAAGTAAAGAAATTTCTTATTCAATTACGTGAATATTTAATTACTAATAAACCTCAATTTGTGGAAATTGTACGTTCTACTAAAATTTTCACAGAACAAGCTGAAAGTATTTCGAAAGAAGCTATCAAAGAACATACGGAACTTTTTTTACTTCAAGAAGATAAATAAAATTTTAGGTATTTTTTAGTAATAAAAAAAAATCGAAAATGAAAAAAAAATTTCAGTTTTTTTTTTTCTTACTAAAAAAATTTAAAAGGCAATTATTTAAAATAAAAAAAAAAGGATTACGTCCAATAGGATTCGAACCTATACTGGAGGTTTAGAAGACCTCTGTCCTATCCATTAGACGATGGACGCTAGTAAATTATTTATTGTACTTCTAATTTCATAAAACTATAAGAAGTGAATAATTCACTATTTTTATATGTTTATAAAAATAGTGAATTATTCACTTCTTATAAAAAAAGTAAAGGCGGGTAGTGGGAATCGAACCCACATCATTGGCTTGGAAGGCTAAGGGTTATAGTTGGCGCTTCTATTTAATTATCGCCTCTATTTCAAAACCGAACATGAAATTTTAATGTCATACGGCTCCTTTATGAATTAGAAAAAATTTCTTCTATTCTATTTTGTATTCGAATAGATCCATATCATCTATGTTAGTTTTTTCATTATTTTCATCAGATAACTTTATAGATGATCCTTTTACAAACTTTTAATAAAAAAAATTTATAATTACTTCGTTCTTTATTTCTATTAAAATAAATCATTAGGAAAATATTTTTTACCGAGCTTTAATGAAAATCTTAATAAATTTAGTAAACTAAACTTATTTTCTTAGAGCTAAATTGCTTGAATTTTTGTTTTTTTTTATTAAAGATTCAGTTACGAAAAAAAATATTTTGGATTTCTATCCATAGATTTTCAGCTGAAAAAATTATAATTTCAAAAAAATTCCGTTTTGCTTTTTTTATTTTCGTCATTGTAGGAATTTCAGTTTTCTATTTTAAGAAAGATTTTAAATCTTTTTAGAAATAAAGTTATTGGTCAAAATTTTGGAATAATTTTAAAGACCCCTTAACTATGTTTAAGTTAATTATAGAACGAATCACACTTTTACCACTAAACTATACCCGCTATGATAATATTATAGCATAATTTTTTTTTTGTTCAAAATTTTTTACTTTTAATATTTTTTGGCTTAAACTCCATCTCCGGAGATTCAATACTTAAATAAAAATGATTTCATTTCCGGAGATGGTTTTTAAATTCATAGATTGCCTTTTCGTGCCGCTAATAGAGCAATTACTAAAGGACCTGAACCAACTATTAAAGCCAAAGCAGTAAGCTGTGCAATAACCTCTAAATTCATTTTGGTTTAACCTCTCTGTTTTCAATTTGATTCTATGAAATTAATAAAAAATTTTTAATTATTAAAAAAAAGATATCTATAGCGATATAGAATTAAGATCAGTACAATAATAAATAGGTTATTTATATTATAGATTTTCAGGAGAAAAAAAATGACATCGATTTCAGACAGTCAAATTATTGTAGCTCTTGTCAGTGCTTTTATAACAGCTATTTTGGCTTTAAGATTAGCTAAAAATTTGTATCAATAAATTGATTAATTTTTTATTTATTTACAAATAAAAAAAAGGGTAGCCTGGTCAGTAACAGTATCTGGCTAGGCTCAAATAAAATAAAAGGCCTAATTAAATTTTTTTATTAATAAATAATTTTATAATTTTATTTACTGAAATAAAATTTGATTTTTTATAAACATATATAAAAAATAAAATAATATAAATAATCTAATGTTATTATTGTCTAGACTTCTACTTCTACAGCGTGTTATTATTTCTTGACTGGAGAAATGGCCGAGTGGTTTAAAGCGATGGATTGCTAATCCGTTGTACATTTTTTTTGTACCGAGGGTTCGAATCCCTCTTTCTCCTCCAATCAACAAATACATTTTTTTTAATTAAAAAAACTTATTTTTATTTTTATATTTATTTCTTCATTTTGATAATGTGTTACATATAAAAAGTTATTCTTTACGTCCCGGATTACGACCAGGATCATTTGATAAAAATCCGAAAACAAAAAGAGAAACAAAAAAAATAATTACTGTATAAACGAAGAGCTTAAGAGTAAGCATGACGTAATCTCCGGGATCATTACTAGAAATAGAATAGAATAGATTGTAAATTAAAATAAAGTAAAAAAATAAATTTTTCTTTTTACAATTTTTTTTTCGTTATTGAAATCAAAATTATGGAGAAAGGAGGATTTGAACCCCCGTTAACATAAGAATAAAATAAAGCTATAATAATTTTAAAATTTTTAAAATGGGTATCATTAACCGCTCTGTCATTCCTCCAATAAATATAAAATAAGTCTAAAAAAACTAATTAAATTATTGAATAAATTTTGAATCAATTAATTTACTAAAATAAATTAAACTTTTTTAACTTAATTTTAATTTATAATTAATAAATCATTAAAAATAAATCATTAAAATATTATATTAAAATATTATATATTTATATAAAGAATCATAAATAAATATATATATATAATAAAAAAATATTTTTATAGATTTATTATACGTATATAAGGCGAATATAAGGCGAAAGTGAGAAAAAAAATCACCTTCGCCTTTTAAATTAGAATAAGAAAAAATAATAAAAAAAAATTTAAATAAAAAATTTAAATAAAAAATTTTAAATTATGTCAGTAAAAAAAGATTTTATCTAAAACTTACAGAAGCTTGCCAAACAAAAGCTAATAGGAAGAAAAATACAGGAATAATCGGCATTACATCTACAATTGGATCAAAAATAGCATAAGCTTCAGGTAATTTAGCTAAAATGATACCATTTAAATGAAACGCGTTATCTAGATAAATATTAAACATAGCTAGCATTTATGTTCTCCAATAAAAATTATTATAATGATTTAATAAAAAATGAAAAATTTTTCATTAGTTAATAAAAAAAGCTCTTCGATATATCTTACTATAGGTTTTATTAGTGTCAAAGAGGTTATATATTTTTAATAATAGTTGTTTTATTTTTCAATTTATAGTTTATTTTTTTATAAAATAAAATAACTTTATTTGATGATAAAGATAAAAATAAAACAATTGACAAAATATAAATATAAGTATTTACTAATATTGTTTATTTATGGGGCGTCGCCAAGTGGTAAGGCAGCAGGTTTTGATCCTGTTACTCGGAGGTTCGAATCCTTCCGTCCCAGATTTATTATTTTCAATAACGAAATAAATAGAAAAAGATAAGAAGTTTAAAATAAAATATTAAGAAATTATTTCTCTTATTAATAATTCATAATATATTGTATTAGAAATACCATATTATGACAATTACATAAATATGGCAAGGGATATTCCTATAGTGTAAAATAAAAAAAGATCATATTATTATTTATTGAAATTATAAAGAGATTATATTTATGAAATTAGCTTATTGGATGTATGCTGGACCTGCCCATATTGGAACTCTTCGTGTAGCCAGTTCTTTCAAAAATGTTCATGCTATTATGCATGCTCCTTTAGGAGACGATTATTTTAATGTAATGCGTTCAATGTTAGAAAGAGAAAGAGATTTTACTCCTGTAACAGCTAGTATAGTAGATCGTCATGTATTAGCACGTGGATCTCAAGAAAAAGTGGTTGATAATATAACTAGAAAAGATAAAGAAGAACGTCCAGATTTGATTGTCTTAACACCAACATGTACTTCCAGTATTTTACAAGAAGATTTACAAAATTTTGTTGATCGAGCTTCTATCACTTCAAATTCAGATGTTATTTTGGCTGATGTAAATCATTATCGAGTTAATGAGCTTCAAGCTGCAGATAGAACTTTGGAACAAGTAGTTCGATATTATTTGGAAAAGGCCCGCAGACAAGGAACCTTGGATCAATCTATAACAAAAGAACCTTCAGCAAATATTATTGGAATTTTTACACTAGGTTTTCATAATCAACATGATTGTCGTGAATTAAAGCGTTTATTACAAGACTTGAATATCAAAATTAATAAAGTAATTCCTGAAGGAGGTTCTGTAAAGGATCTCCAAGATTTACCAAAAGCTTGGTTTAATTTAGTTCCATATCGTGAAATAGGTTTAATGACAGCCATTTATTTAGAAAAAAAATTTGGAATGCCTTATATATCTATCACACCAATGGGAATTGTAGATACAGCGGAATGTATTCGACAAATTGAAAAACATGTTAATAATTTAGTTCCTAATAAAAAAATAAATTATGAACCTTATATTGATCAGCAAACAAGATTTGTTTCTCAAGCAGCTTGGTTTTCCCGCTCTATCGACTGTCAAAATTTAACGGGAAAAAAAGCGGTTGTTTTTGGTGATGCAACCCATGCTGCTTCAATAACCAGGATTCTTGCTAGAGAAATGGGAATTCGTGTTAGTTGCACGGGTACTTATTGTAAACACGATGCAGAATGGTTTAAAGAGCAAGTTCAAGGATTCTGTGATGAAATATTAATTACAGATGATCATACTAAAGTAGGCGATATGATTGCTCGAATAGAACCATCCGCAATATTTGGCACTCAAATGGAACGTCATATTGGTAAACGTCTTGATATTCCCTGCGGAGTTATTTCTTCACCAGTTCATATTCAAAATTTTCCATTAGGATATCGTCCTTTTCTAGGTTATGAAGGTACTAATCAAATTGCTGATTTAGTTTATAATTCATTTACTTTAGGTATGGAAGATCATCTTTTAGAAATATTTGGTGGTCATGATACGAAAGAAGTAATTACAAAATCACTATCAACAGATACTGATCTAACTTGGAATCACGAAAGTCAACTAGAATTAAATAAAATACCTGGATTTGTTAGAGGTAAAATTAAAAGAAATACTGAAAAATTCGCGCGTCAAAATAATATTACCAATATTACTGTTGAAATAATGTATGCAGCCAAAGAAGCTTTAAGTGCTTAAAATTTTTTTAAATTAATTTTATATTTCAAGAAGTATTTTTTTATATTTCTAAAAATAATAAAAAAAAAATCTATATATATATTTTTTTTTATAAATATTTTCATGAAAAAAAAGTATATATTATATAAAAGAAAAGCTATTTTTAAATTTTATTTTAGACACCTAAAATAGAATTTAAACTTGTTAATAAAAAAAAAAGCAAAGATATTTAAACAAATTTAATTTAAAATTGTAGGAAAAGTTTATGAATCCCATTTTTTGTTTTATTCAATTATTGTTTTATTATCCATTTTTTTTCCTTTCATTATATATTTATTTAGTATTTTTTATTCCAATAAAAAATAAAATTAATATTGTCAACATATTTAGTTTTTTTTCGAATTCTATTAAAAATAAATTTGATTTTTATAAAAAATAATTTAAAAACTTCAAGCTTTTTTTCTTTTACTTTAAATTTTAAAGTAAAAGAATAAAGCTTAAAGTTTTAATAATTAAATAATTTAAACAAAAAATTTATATTTTTTTTTCTATACAGCATTGACAAAAATAATTTACTAACATATAATCATGTTAATATTTCTTAATATTTCTTGATTATATTAAAAATTTATATAACTTTATTTGAATTAAAAAAAGGTATAAAGTTATTTGATATTTCTAATCTTTTTAAAAAAATTTTCTTTAAGAAGTATCTTCTTTTCCAAAAATAAAAAATAAGGGTTGCTAACTCAATGGTAGAGTACTCGGCTTTTAAGTGCGACCAAGGAATTTTATACATTTAGATGAAATACGAAATTCATCCAAACTATTGATAAAGGTTTGTAAGACTACGACTAATCTCAAAAAGAAATTTGCCAGAAAAAATAGCATGTCGTTTTTTTATTTTATATGCTTAAGTCGATAAAATTAATGGATAAAGCTAAATTGCTTGAATCAAAAGTAAAACCAGAAGAACGAGCTTCTATTCAAAAAAATATATTTTGAATTCTTTTTATTAATTAAAAAGTTAGAATAAAATTAATAATCAATATAAAAGAGGTTTGGCCTTATATTAAAATAATAAAGCTATTTTTACTAAAAATGAATCCTAATATTTTAATATTTAAAAAATGTAAATAAATAACCAGTTTGCTGACTAAATTAAAGCAAAATTTTAAGTCAGGAGAGCAATCAAAAATTTTTAATAATTTTTACTAATAACTAATGAAATAAATTAGTTTTTTTTTTATAAAATTGTTTAATTTTATTTTAATAGATTGCACTATGTATCATTTTATGTTCCAAGAGGTTGTTCAAATGAGAAGCATAGCAGAAATTTTGTACGAAATAGAAAAGCTAGATAAAAATAGAAATAAACTTGTATGGCAACAGCGTTTTTTATACCCACTTTTATTTCAAGACGATATTTATGCAATTGCTTATACTTATTCTCCTAATAAAATAAAGTTAAAAAAAGTAGAAAATTCTAATTTAGGTAAATGTTTTAGTTTTTTAACATTAAAACGTTTAATTAATAGAATGCGCCTAGAAAATAATAAAAACGAATTAAAGAAAAATTATAATAAAATTTTTGATCTTAATTATAATAACCTTTTTTATTCGAAAATAATTCGAGAAGGTTTGGCGATAATTTTCGAAATTTTTTTCTGTGTAAAATTAGAAAAAACTTTTAGAAAAGAATTTCACCAATGGACTAATTATCAATCTATTCACGCTGTATTTCCTTTTATAGAAGATAATTTTTTACATTCTAATTATATTTTAAATACAAAAGTACCTCATTTTTTTCACCCGGAACTTCTAATCCGAATTCTTCGTCGACGTATACAAGATACTTCTTTTTCTCATTTATTACGATTAATATTTTATAAGAATAGCAAGTTAATTACTTTTGATACAAATTTTTTTTTTTCTCAAAAAGAAAGTAGTAAATTATCAATATTTTTATGGCATTATTATATTCGTGAACTAGAATTTTTTTTAATTAATCAGTGGAAAATTTTAAATTGTTTTAAATCTTTATCATATTTAACTTTATTAAATAAAACAGATTGTATGAAAAAAATGAAGTATATTATTAAAAATTCTTTATGGATGAAATTACAAATTTTTTATTATAAAAAAAAAATGTCTTTTCATTATGTAAGATATGACAATAATTATATTATCGCAATAAGAAGTTCTAATTGTTTAACAGAAAAATGGAGTTTTTTTTTTTTCAAATTTTGGCATTATTATTTTTATTATCTATTTAGACCTTCTAGAATAAACGTGAAAAAAATTTCTAAAAGCTACTTTTCTTTTTTGGGTTATCTTTTTGGTATTCAAATAAAAAAAGTTTTAATTTCAACTAAAAGAATAGATAATTTAAAAAAAATATATATTATAAAAAAAGAACTCTATTCTATTACTTTAATATCATCTTTAATTGAATTGTTAGCTAAAGAAAAATTTTGTGATACTTTAGGACATCCAATAAGTAAATTAGCTTGGACTACCTTAACAGATGACGAAATTTTTAATCGTTTTGATCAAATTTGGAGAAATTTTTTTTATTACTATGGCGGCTGCAAAAATAAAAAAAACTTATATCAAGTACAATATATACTTCGATTTTCTTGTGCTAAAACATTAGCTTGCAAACATAAAAGCACTATACGCTATGTTTGGAAAAAGCATGGTTCAAATTTTTTTGCAAAATCTTTTTTTTTTAAAAAACAAGAACTAATTAATTTAAAATTTCTTAAATTATATCCTTCTATAAAAAAAATTTGGTATCTTGACATTCTTCAAATAAATTATTTAGCAAAATTATTACAAAAAAAAAATACTAATGGTGAATAAGCTAATTCAAATTAATCAAATTAACTGCTTAATAAAATTATTACTTTGATAATAATTAAAAAGTTACTCATAAAATTATCAAATAGAATGACTACATAGAGAAAGCCGTGTGCGATAAAAATTGCAAGCACGGTTTGGGAAGAGGTTTTTTATTTTTATTCAAATGAAGTAAATTTACCCACTTTCATCCGACGAGTTCCGGGTTCGAGCCCCGGGCAACCCATTTTAGTCTAGTCCAAATGAATAAATTTCTATATAAATTATTATCGAATATTATTTTTATAAAGAGATAAATTATGTAATTACAAAAAAATTTGGTCTAATTAATCTTTTTTTATAAATAAAAAAAAAAAAGATTTTCATTTTAAAAAAGATAAAAAAGAGTTGACATAGTAATACATTTTGTGTAATACTATAAGTTAACAAGTTTATATACTTGGGTAACTTATTATTATTATTTTACAAACCAAGTTTTACCATGACCGCAACTTTAGAAAGACGCGAAAGCGCAAGCCTATGGGGTCGCTTCTGCGACTGGGTTACCAGCACTGAAAACCGCCTTTACATCGGATGGTTCGGTGTCGTAATGATCCCTACTCTATTAACTGCAACCTCTGTATTCATTATTGCTTTCATCGCAGCTCCTCCTGTAGATATTGATGGTATTCGTGAGCCTGTTTCTGGTTCTCTTCTTTACGGAAACAACATAATCTCTGGTGCTATTATTCCTACTTCTGCAGCTATCGGTTTGCACTTCTACCCAATTTGGGAAGCTGCTTCCGTTGATGAATGGCTATACAATGGTGGTCCTTATGAACTAATCGTTCTTCACTTCTTACTTGGTGTAGCTTGCTACATGGGTCGTGAATGGGAACTTAGCTTCCGTTTAGGTATGCGTCCTTGGATCGCTGTTGCATATTCAGCTCCTGTTGCGGCTGCTACTGCTGTTTTCTTGATCTACCCTATTGGTCAAGGAAGCTTCTCCGACGGTATGCCTTTAGGAATCTCTGGTACTTTCAACTTTATGATTGTGTTCCAAGCTGAACATAATATCCTTATGCACCCATTCCACATGCTTGGTGTAGCTGGCGTATTCGGCGGCTCTCTATTTAGTGCTATGCATGGTTCTTTGGTAACTTCAAGTTTAATCCGAGAAACTACTGAGAATGAGTCTGCTAATGCAGGTTACAAGTTTGGTCAAGAGGAAGAAACTTACAACATCGTAGCTGCTCACGGTTACTTTGGTAGACTTATCTTCCAATATGCTAGCTTTAACAACTCTCGTTCTTTACACTTCTTTTTAGCTGCTTGGCCTGTAGTAGGTATTTGGTTTACTGCATTAGGTATCAGCACAATGGCTTTCAACCTGAATGGTTTTAACTTTAACCAATCCGTTGTTGATAGCCAAGGCCGTGTAATTAACACTTGGGCTGACATCATCAACCGTGCTAACCTTGGTATGGAAGTTATGCATGAACGTAACGCTCACAACTTTCCTCTAGATTTAGCTTCTGTTGAAGCTCCTTCTGTAAATAGTTAATATTTTAGTTATCAATTTATATAATAAATTGATAGAAATAGGATAACAACTTGAAAATAATGACCTTAGGAAATAAAAACCTAAGGTCATTATTTTATAATTGATTTATTTTAAATAAATCAATTATAAAATAAATAGATAAGTTAGAAAAAAAAAGGCGGACGTGGCCAAGTGGATTAAGGCAGTGGATTGTGGATCCACTACGCGCGGGTTCAATTCCCGTCGTTCGCC